GTAGATATTTCTATATATTATTATATATATATATTATATAATATATATAATATAAATTATTAATATAAATTATATCTAATAAGTATATCTAAATCTAATAAATATATCTAATTAAGTAACAAATATCAAATTGAATTAATTGATAATAACTAGCAATTTAGAATAATTACCATTTTTATTTTATTTATAGTTAATATAAATAGAAAAAATGAAATTTAATAAAATAAAAATGGTGTAATTGTAATTAATGTAATTATATAGTAAATCGAGGTATCTCTTCTATGACAACTTTCCATTTTCCCTCTATTTTTGTGCCTTTAGTAGGGCTAGTATTTCCGGCAATTGCAATGGTTTCATTATTTCTTCTTGTTCAAAAAAACAAGATTGTTTAGATCGGATGAGACCAACCTTATCCGTTTTTTTAAAACTTAGACTTGTAGGATAACACAGATATTTATTTCTCGAAATATGGTATAACGTGTGATTTCTGCCAAATATAAAGGCAAAAGCTCTGATGCTTGGGGAAAGTGATCTATGGGTAAATTCTAGTTAGTTTCAAATGGATCCGCCGCCGGATGCCTAAGATGGAAAATTGGCAGATCTATATCCCTAATGGATCATAGGGATCCTATGAAGAGTAAGATACTTAATAGGCGGGTTAGGGTGGTCAGGTTAGGATCAATCTAAACCCGCCTATTAAGTATCTGATTCAACATGCCAACTATTAAACAACTTCTTAGAAATCCAAGACAGCCAATTCGAAATGTCAAGAAATCCCCCGCCCTTGGGGGATGTCCTCAGCGCCGAGGAACATGTACTAGGGTGTATGTGCGACTCGTTTAGATCATGAACTGACACAAAAAAGCAAGAAAACCGCTTTCGCGTATGAATGATCAACACCAGTAAATAGGATAGAATGGAAAAAAGAAACCCATTCACTATCTAAAAATAAGCGAATCGGACCCCTCCTTGCTTATTGTGGATAAAGTTTATGGTTTCCATTGGTGCAAATCCAATCACCTGAATTTAAGATGAGAAGCAATTCTCCATTGGTAGTAAATGGTTATCCATTAAGCGGAGAAAATCTTATTGAAATTCAAAAAAATGAAGTTCGCACTCGGTCAAGAACGGACTACGAGGGTCAGCTATCAGCTAACTTTCCAAATTAAATGCCGTTACTGTATAGGCGGGTCTGGTTGTGAAAGACCTGTTACTGGATAATTTGTGGGTAGAGCCAAAGAGTGTGGTGTGAACTATACAAGTTACCAAAAATATCGATTAAATAAAGTTAAAGGCTCCGGTGTATAGAGAAGACCTCACCGTTTAAGAAGTAACCATAGAAACGACGGAACCCACTATTTCTTTAATTCATTTCATTTTGATTTTTTTATTGACTATATTGGTGTCAGTAAAATACCTAAAAAAAGATAAAATTGTGGTCGGGAAGGTTATTGTAGCTAAAACCATTGGAATTTGTATTTTATACATTGGGAAAAATTCGTTTGGTTATTAATAGACCATAAAGGATAACTGAAAGAAAAGAAATAAATTAGTTATTCGTCAAAGTTTTCTTTATTCAATGACCAGAATTAAAGGTGGATATATTGCTCGGAGACGTAGAACAAAAATGCGTTCCAGTTTTCGGGGAGCCCGTTCAAGCCTTACTCGAACTATTACTGAACAGAAAATAAGAGCTTTGTTTTCAGCTCATCGGGATAGGGATAAGCAAAAGGGAAATTTTCGCCGGTTGTGGATCGTCCGAATAAACGCAGTAATTCGAGAAGGATGGGTATTCTATAATTATTGTAAATTCATACATGATCTATACAAGAAACAGTTGCTTTTTAATCGTAAAATACTGGCTCAAATAGCTATATCAAATAGGAATTGTCTTTATATGATTTCCAACGAAATCAGAAAAGAAGCAGGTTGGAAAGAATACACCGGAATAATTTAAATAGAGTTCCCCGGAGAATCAACTCCGGGAAGGCGGGTGTCAAAATTACATTCCTATGCTAAAATATGCGAAAGTAGTTAAAATGAATGAAGACGTTCAAAAAAAAAAAAAGATTTTTTTGATTCGAACAAAACACCAACTCGCGCTTGAGTTCGGATTGTAATTCTGATTCAAGTTAACAAAGAATAAACCTATTTTTTTCTGGGTCTTCGACCCCTAGCCCTAGCTCTAGTCTTCAACTTGGTTCTTTTCAATCGTTTTAATCTTTTGGATGTGGAAAAAGGTAACAAAGATAAAATACGAGCTTGTTTTATAGCAATAGTAATTAATCGTTGTTGTTTCAAGGTCAATCTATTCACCCGTCTAGATAATATTTTTCCTTGTTGACTAATAAATCGACCAATTAAACTCAGGTTTTTATAATCAATTCGATCCCCAGGTTTAATCTGGGGCAAACGCCTACGAAAAGATCGTTTTTTTTTACGAAAAAGCTGCTTTTTTTTACGAAAAAGTCGCTTAGATTTATGAAAAAGTTGTTTAGATTTATCCATGGTTTGTTTAGTTTACTTCTTATTTATTTATCCCGAAAATCCTATTTCTTAATTGTCATTTGAACCCCCCTATGGGATTCTTTTTTTTTTTTGAATTCAAAAAAATATGTTCCTGCCATAGAATGGCACTTTTGCCCCTTTCAGGGATAAGACCTAGGCTGTTCGGTCTATTTCTTTATTTCCACATGAATCATATGTTTGTAACAATAGGGACAAAATTTTCTCAATTCTAATCGATCGGGCGTATTGTGCCGGTTCTTTTGAGTAATATATCTAGAAATGCCCGCCGATACCTTCTTAACACCCTTTCGGATACAACTAGTACATTCTAAAATCACCGTTACTCGCGCATCTTTCCTCTTGGCCATGAACCTCCTTTGGATTTTTTATTTACTCAACTCTTCTGTTTTGATTCGAAATGAAGAAAAAATAGAAGTTACTAACTTGAAATCCAACGCTAAAAGATCAAAATCGAGAAAGTAATAATCAATCAAAGCCGTAGTAAATCAAAATAATAAGTAAGATAATGATTTCGAAATTCTATTTCAACCCGAAGGGCGGTATTTCAATTAAAAGATTTTTGATTCTTGCCCCAGACTCGCCCTTTACGACTCTATCTCCACGTCTCTATTATTAATATTCATTTAATTCGAATTTGAACCCCAGTATCCAACGTTTATTCTTTCTCTTTTGTCCTTTATTCTAAAACTAAGGAAAAAGGGAAAACAGATAAAAATAAGGGGGAATTTAGTAACAGATAGTTGATTGTATCTCTAATCTTCTTCATTCCTTCCGGTGTCAATAATTAGAATGAAAAAAAGGGGAATGTCAACGCATCTGGGAAAAAACGATTAATCTCTATCAATAGACCTGCTAAAGCCCCGAACCATAGCGTACTTAGTATTGGCGCCACGGAGAGATATGTTTTTAGATCTCGCATTCAATAACCTCCTTTTCTTATTTATTTTAATACATCAAAATAATGCATATATGATCAGATAAATCTCATATGTAGTTAATTAAGGACCACTTAGAGTTGTACACGTAATCCCTAATTCAAATTGAAATATACAACGATCATAAGATTTTCCTTTTCTTAAAACAGAACAAAATGAATCCCCTCTTAGCAAGTATTTCGAAAAAATACTCGTTTATTTTTATGCTGGGTTCTGTATTTCGTCCTCTATTTCATATATATAAATTTCATATATATATATATTAAATTAATAATAAATTAGTAAATCTTTTCGTTTTCTTATTATTTATTATTATATTATAATAATATTAGAAAATATTATATATTATTATATATTAATATTAAGTTAAGATCAAAAAGATGAAATGGGCCAAAAATTGTCTTTCTCGACGTAGAACGTGGGGAGTGTGGAAAACAAGACAGGAATTCTCTACAATGACACTGTAGGACAATTGAAGGGATGTGGCGCAGCTTGGTAGCGCGTTTGTTTTGGGTACAAAATGTCACGGGTTCAAATCCTGTCATCCCTACCTATTATTGCCCCTTTGAGTAGTAACGAAGAATCAATTGAGATTGGTTCGAGTTGACCAGAATCATTCATTTTTTTTGAAACTATAGAATATATGCCTATAAAATGGATTAAAGTGGATTAGGGTTTGAAAAAGAATCCTTTTCTTTATAGCCTTTTCTATTCGGATAAGAAAGCGCTCTTAGTTCAGTTCGGTAGAACGCGGGTCTCCAAAACCCGATGCCGTAGGTTCAAATCCTACAGGGCGTGGTTTTTTCTTTGTAGATTGAATTAGAGCGAAATGAATGCAATCACTTTCACAGTAATTCGAATTTGACCTCCTGTAGATTAAAGAAAGGAGGAGGCCAATCAAAAAAAGAAATGTTCCGTTAGTTAGTCAAAGGTCTAACTGATCACCACGCCTGTATTGTAAATATGCAGTTACGAATAATCCAGCCAAAGTAATAGGAATTAAACCTAACACAATTCCAAAGAGAAAAACTTCAATCATTTCCATTTTTTTTTTTGAAAAGGGGAAAAAAAGAGGTAATATCTATACCTAACATAGTAATTAAAATTCACGTGAATCTCAAAGACCAAAAATTGTTAGTCGGTCCGGTAAGTAACTATAGAATACACAGAATGTTACAGAAGAATTTCCTTTCTGACTTTCTGAATTCTTTATTTCCAATAGAGAAATTTTAAATAAGTCGTATCTTTCTTAGACCAATAAATAGAATTAAAGTTATCGTTAAAGCCACCAATAGAAAACCGAAATAACTAATAATAATAACCATGAGGGGGTTAAATGAAATAAGGTCTTTTTATACATATCTTTCTCTTTCTAAAGCATTTACCTAAGTTTCGATTTTTGTAAACTCAAATATGAGGAAAAATACCAACAGAAGGGGATCAATACGAACAAAGAGAAAGTGACAGGCATATAAAAGAAACCGATCGATCATTTCTAACATTTAGTCACTTTCCCATTCGTATCAACCGAGTCGG